TGAGGCTGATCTTGAGCCGCCATCCAAGCACGAATACCTTCGTTTAAGAGAATATTTTTAGTGTAGAAAGTCTCAAATTCAGGATCTTCCGCCGCACGGATTTCCTGAGAAACGAAGTCATAGGCACGTAGGTTCAGAGCCAGGCCGACTACTCCAAGAGCGCTCATCCATAAACCAGTTACTGGTACAAATAACATAAAGAAATGTAACCAACGTTTATTAGAAAAAGCAACCCCAAAGATTTGAGACCAAAAGCGGTTAGCGGTGACCATCGAATAAGTTTCTTCAGCTTGAGTTGGGTTAAAAGCACGGAATGTATTTGCACCATCACCATCTTCAAATAAAGTATTTTCGACAGTAGCACCATGAATAGCGCATAGCAGAGCAGCGCCTAATACACCAGCAACTCCCATCATATGAAACGGGTTTAGTGTCCAATTATGAAACCCTTGGAAAAAGAGGATGAATCGAAATATAGCTGCTACACCAAAACTAGGCGCAAAGAACCAACCGGACTGACCTAGTGGATAAATCAGGAATACAGAAACAAAAACAGCAATTGGACCCGAGAATGCGATTGCATTATAAGGTCGCAATTGGACGGATCGAGCAAGTTCAAATTGACGTAACATAAAACCTATTAATCCGAAAGCACCGTGGAGAGCAACAAAAGTCCACAGACCACCTAATTGACACCAACGGGTAAAATCTCCTTGTGCTTCAGGACCCCATAGTAACAACAAAGAATGTGCTAAACTATTAGCAGGGGTAGAAACGGCGGCGGTTAAGAAGTTGCAGCCTTCCAAATAAGAACTAGCCAATCCATGGGTATACCATGACGTTACAAAGGTTGTACCTGTGAACCAACCCCCTAAAGCGAAATAGGCACAAGGAAAGAGTAATAGACCGGACCAACCTACAAAAACGAAACGGTCCCTTCGTAACCAGTCATCCATAATATCAAATAAATCATTTTCGTCTTTGGTAAATTTACCAAGGGCTATAGTCATAGTGATCCTCCTATTAAACAACTTCAACCATTTCCGAACATCTCCTAAGATTTTCAGGGCTTTGAAGCTTCTATCGTTTATGTATGATTTGATTTCTTGTACACATCCCCTTCTAATTTCTAATGGATTTCGAAAATCAAAATTCTTTATCGGTCTAGAATCCGACTTAAAGAAATTCAATTGAATTCGGTTATTTTTTTTTTTTTTTTTAGTTTTAATAACCATATGAACTATGAATTTTTTTTATGACTCATCAATCAGATAGATGAATTTTTGGAAAGAACTGTTCAAAGAACAAGCGATCCCTCTCTCGTTACCAGTTGATCCTCAGAGTTATTTCTCTCATTCTATGAAACGAATCTTATTCTTGGATCTTGTTTGTAAAATTTCTAAAATTTAGAATATAAAAAGAATTTATGTACTCTTCTAAATTCTATGTGCATTAAATTTAATTACTATAATATCATATATTTTATTATTTTCTATTTTATTTTATTCTTTCATTTTTTTTGTCATCTTTGCTATATTTCCTTATTTGATTTTCATTTTGATTTTATTTTTCCTTTAAATATTAAATAAATGAGTATAAAAACCCAGACTATGTCTTTTGATAGGTCAAAAGAAGAAAGACAAGAAAGAAACTTCGAATCACTTTCCTATTTACTTTATGCTTTATTTATGTCAGAAAAGAAAATAGAAAAAGAAGTTTCCTATTATTAAATTAAATACAATATTGAAATAATAAGAAACTTTAAATTAAAATCTTTTTCTCATACCTATACCTATTCTACATTCCATTGTTAGAATAAGAATATTGTATGCATCAATATGGAAATATTTGGTACATGAAATCGTGATCTGATAGATATATCAATCTATTATATATATATAAATCTTATCGAGCTATAAACAATAATAGAAATATAATTAGAATAGAAATATAATTAGATTTTGTGTTCTGGAATTCAAAATTAAAGAAAGATGTTTAAAAGATTTCTTAACCCTTTCTATTTTCTATTATGTCTTATGTTGTGACTTCGAATAAACTTTTCTGTGGAAGAAGGGAATAGTAAATTTTTCCTATAAAATAACTAGGAACAAAAGATTTAACCAGAAATATCGACAGATTTTTTCGAAGTCCGAAGAAATATGAAAATCAAAGAAAAGCAGATCCACTGTTCCAATTTCGTCTATATTGAATTTGAATATCAGAATAGTGAATAGAGTCATGATTCCATGGGTTAGGTCCACTTACTTTTTCTTTTGTTCATTTCGAATCTAATCTTTCTAATTTATTTGATTAGAATAATCAAAAATAGAAAAAGGTTGGCGATTTAAGAGTTAACTTATCATTATTCATTATTAATACAATATTATTTATATAATAAACAAATATTCAACTTTCTAACTATAATTACGATACCATAAACCATTATACTGTTAACTTTTGTAAATTGAATTGGAAGTGAATTTTAGAATTCAAATTCAGTAAATTTTCCAGTTTTTTTGTTGCAAATATCAACAATATCCCTATTTCTCCTTTAAATAAGTAAATAAGAATACTCCCCCAGGGACTTCTGAACAAAGCCCCTTATCGGATTTGAACCGATGACTTACGCCTTACCATGGCGTTACTCTACCGCTGAGTTAAAAGGGCCTATTTGACTCAATTTCTGACTGAGCCACTCTAAAGATAAGATATATCTATGGAAATAGATTATAAATAAAATTTATGTAAAGTAAATATCTTAATAATAAATATATGGAGTAGACTTCTAATCATAATAGTACATTCATAAATATAGTACATTCATAAACGAGATTACCTAATGAATATAGGTAAAACTAATGAATATAAGGAATAAAGGGTTTGTTTATTGATATTGAATTTGATAAATATCAATGCAATGAATTGTTTCAAAGCCAAACCAAATTAAATTGACCACCATCATAACGAAATTCATTTGATTGGATCCAGGGACCTACCAATTCAACATAGATCCAAGAAATTTCATCGAATCACTGATGAAGAGATTCTACAATTGTAATTTTCTATTTTATTTTCGACTTTCAATTTTTTGGTTATTATATTTATTTCTATTTTTACATTTATATTCAATTATTTGTATATATTTCTTATATTTCTAATTTCTTAGAATAGAAATTCTAATTGGAATAATTCTAATAAAGAATTCTAATAAAAATGGATTCTTACTAGAACTAGAATATCTTGCTATAAATATAATAAGAATAGAATGAGTAATGACGATTAGAATCAATGATTCGTGAATGCAAATGACGAATCCAAAAATCCTATCGAATCATGAAAGACGGAAAGATCTTTCAAATCTAGTCACACCGTTTCGTTATATTGACAATTTCAAAAAACTGTTCATAATATGAGCATAATATGCTGACGGTCGAGTAAATGGGCCCCCATCGTCTAGTGGTTCAGGACATCTCTCTTTCAAGGAGGCAGCGGGGATTCGACTTCCCCTGGGGGTAGGGTATTACGAAAGGAAGTTGATCAGGGATTATTAATTAAGTACTAAGTTTGGAATTGATTCTTCCTGGGTCGATGCCCGAGCGGTTAATGGGGACGGACTGTAAATTCGTTGGCAACATGTCTACGCTGGTTCAAATCCAGCTCGGCCCAATAATTCACGGATCCGTTATGAAACGATATAACCCCTTTGTTCTCTCGAAATATCCGCTAGGGAAAAAAGTCCAATTTTCTGATATATCTCTACTTGTTATTTATTTAATTTGTTCCTTTTTTTTTTCAAAAATTTTGTATCTGGCTTCATATCAGCATTTGTATCAGCATTTGTAAGTATAAAGTCTAAGAAAAAGAGTAATGTAAAAAAAAGACTCTTTTTTTCATTGATTATCAATGGTTTTTGATTTGAAATAATGAAAAGATGACGAGTAATCCGTGCCCTTAGCATTAAAGTGTATATTCATGTGGATATCAACACATGATGCGTGCTTTTGTTATAATGCAGAGATTCCAAGCGAAAATCGAAATAGAACGCGTTTGACCGAAATCAGAAGAATATGTATGCTGTACTCTTTATTTCCTGGGGATTGTAGTTCAATTGGTCAGAGCACCGCCCTGTCAAGGCGGAAGCTGCGGGTTCGAGCCCCGTCAGTCCCGCCAGATCCAAATCCAATGATCCAATAAAAAAATATATCAATTCATTCCTCTATTTTCTGCGAAAAGGGAACAAATAGCAAAATTACATTCGTAGGGAGATTCTTTTACCCTTTTTTTTTTCATTTCAAAAATAGAAACAAATACGGGAATTCTCATTTCTTCAATTAGAGACGGTGGATGAAACATTTGTGAATTAGTAGAATTTTTTCTAGAATCATATTCAGATTCCAGGAGATACCCTGCCGGGTTGGGCCCTGTCGTGGCCTGTGTAATGAAATCAAATCGAGGATTATATCTTTTTCCCAGTACCCCATACACAAATGTAATTTGGATTTGTTTGTACAATACAAAATGAATTTAATTGTTTTGATAAAATCTTTTGAATTTGAATCTGAAAAAGAGCTTCTTTTTTTGAACCCGATTTTTTGTTTTGTATAACGTCCGTCAATTATTAATTTGAAGTTGAAACAATCTATCTCATTGCACACTGAAGTTTGATATATTCTATGCATCTTATTACTAATCCAAGGAAGTTTAATAAAATAAAGATAAACAAAGAGTCCCACCTTTCCTGCGGAAATGAATTGTTAAAGATTTCGCACAAAGAAAAAGCAAAAGTAAATTCGGTAGAATATTCGATCTTCTTTTACTGTACCGGGACTTGTCTTTCTCCCACTTTTTTGTTTTCCAAAAAGACTAGATCATTAAAAAAGCAGTTTAGAACTTAACTTCCGCTTTTGAATTTCGCCTTTTTTCGCCTTTATTGTTTCTTTGTTTGGATTTGTTTGTAACCAATGTAAGTATAAAGTGTAAGTATAAAGGCAGTTAGATAATACTTCGTCAGATGATTGTACAAGGAAGGTGATAGTTTTTTAGAAAAGGAAGATAAATATAAAGTAACGAAATTCTCGAGTGAATCAAGAATCCGTTTTTGTATTCGGTATGGATAAACGCTCTTTCTATGTTATACTATTCAATTCTTGACGATGAATTGATTTGATAGCTCAGATATTGTTATTCATGATATTGATCCGATTCGGTATCATCGAGATAGAATTCATCTCATTAAATTTAGATGAATTTAGAGACGAAAGATTTCTATTTATATGGGATTAAATCCCGAATTATTGCGAAATAAAAAAAACCAAACAATGAGATTATGGAAGTAAATATTCTCGCATTTATTGCTACTGCACTGTTCATTCTAGTCCCTACTGCCTTTTTGCTTATAATATACGTAAAAACTGTGAGTCAAAGTGATTAATTTGAATGAAACTTCCATTTTGAGTTCTTAGTTAGTTCTTTATTTGGTTGAAGAAATAAAGCATTCCTATTTTGCGTCTTAGACAAAACCAGCGAACTAGAATCAGCAGTATTCTATGAGACCCAATAGTATTGTAGAAGTATTGTAGAAAGAAAGATCTAGATCTTTCTTTCTACAATACTATCTTTTTTATTATTCTAGTGTATTACTGTATACAGTTATACTGTATAAAAATAGAAACTTAATCTTAATATAGATGGATCTAGAATAGAATCTTCCTATTCATATATTATTCATAGAATAAGTTCCTCCACTAGAATCGAATAAAATTTTGGAATGAAAATCTTATTAATTCAATTTAAATAATTCAATTGAAAAGTCTTTGCAAAAGGATTTATAAAACAATTGATACTAATTGAGTTGAGAACTCAATTAGCAATACCCCTACAGTCCACTTCTTCCCCATACTACGAGTGAAAGGGAAAATGTAAAGACTACCATTAAAGCAGCCCAAGCGAGACTTACTATATCCATGTCAATTTTGTCCTCTAGCTCTATGAATATGAAGGAAATTTTCCATTATTATTCACTAATAATAGTAAAATGGCTAGTGCAGAGTCAAAAAAACGGATTCTGTCCAATACCGTTGATGAAACAATCCAAAAAATCCAATATGGTTGATAGTGGAATCGGTAAACATTAAGCACAACGAAAATACACAGGGACAGCCTGGAAAGTCTCAAGGGTCCCTCTCCTCTGCGTGTTTCCCTTGGAGACAAATTTGACAGGTTATATCAGCAAAACAGAATAAGGTATTTCGTGTCTTGACTAGGCGACACCCGGATTTGAACTGGGGAAAAAGGATTTGCAGTCCCCCGCCTTACCACTCGGCCATGCCGCCAAGTCGATACTAAACGTTTTTTTGTACTTGCATCTTGAATCCCGTTTTTCTTAATCCCTTTTTTAGATTGAATCTATCTCTTTGATTCATTTTGTATAGTATCTCAAAAGACATACTTTTTAAATTCTTTTCCCTTTCTATTGAAATTTGCTATTGAAATGAAAAACCAAATGTTTTTTTCATTCACAAAAGCTCACAATTTGGAACCATTAACTATTAACTGTCAATTCATGAACGATTCTTGGATTTTAGATTAAAATCCCCCAATAATATATGAAAATGAAAATGAATATGTAACTAATCAGTATTCATTTTTTTCAATAAAAAAAATTCTTCTTTATCTTAATTTCAATTATAACAAAAATTCTAAGTGTATGTAAACCCCAGAACAAAAATTCTTACACGGATCTCGAATCATATATCTTATTTGCCTATGATTCCTATAAGAGATTTTTTCTATTTCATTTTTTATTGACTAGTTTTTTAACTGAACAACGAAATCCATAAAAAAAGCAAAGTGCTAAAAAAACTTTAGTTTCTGATTATTGGGTCTTTATTTCATCGAACAAATTCAATTCCGAACCCATTTTTTTTTATTTTACGGATAGCCAATCGTATTGGAATATCATAATAATGGTAGAAATCGAATCCTTTTTTGTTTTGCTATTCTATAACAAACTCATAGGTCTTAAGTGGAATTGAGCAATTCCTTTTTCAAGTGTATCCGTTGCAAATTCCAAGAAATTCCAATTTGAGTATAAAATTCTTTTTATTCCTCCGTTTACGCGTATTTCATACATTCCATATATGGAGTTAGATAAAATTTTATGTGATTCTGTAAACAGAATATAAATTCCATCATTGCTAGATTGATCCATATAATTGGATCCAATACAATAGTGGGATTTTTTTTCAATAAATGAGAAATCAAAAATGCTCGGGGATAAAAATGGGGGAATGTCTACAATACCTGAATTGAATCAGATACAATTTGAAGGATTTTGTAGGTTCATTGATCAAGGCTTAACAGAAGAGCTTTCTAAATTTCCAAAAATTGAAGATACAGATCAAGAAATTGAATTTCAATTATTTGTGGAAACATATCAGTTAGTGGAGCCTTTGAGAAAAGAAAGAGATGCTGTATATGAATCACTCACATATTCTTCTG